CGTTTGAATCTTTATTCCTGAGTCTATAAATTATGTGTCCCCTCGTTCAATCATAACTATTTATGTTAATTTTGATCCTATCCTCCGGTAGTGTTCGTATAAAAGTACCTCGTATCCTTCCTGAAAGATAACCCAGGATCAGATCTTCATTATCTACAATGAATTCGAAATATACCATTTTCAAGTGATTCAGTGATTAAACCTTGGTAAGTCGATTTTTTTTTCTTTCATTCTATATACCTATCCCTTTTTTCAAAAAAAAAAACTGAAGTTTTAAGTTAGGGAGTTCCTTATCCGCGGATACCAGAAAGATTACCATATATAACACAAAATTTCTCCCCCTATTCTTTCTAATCGAGTCTCTCGGTCTGTCATTATACCTCGAGAAGTGGAAAGAATTACAATCCCCATCCCTCCTAAAATCCTAGGAATTTTGTGATAGTGGGAATAGATTCGTAGGCCGGGTCGACTAATACGTTTTAAAATAGTTCTATATGGGCCTTTCCTATTTCTTCTATGTCGCAGTGTTGAAACCAAGAAATTTTTATGACTTTCTCGATGTGTTCTTACATTTTCAATAAAGCCTTCTTGTAGAAGTATTTTCACAATGGTTTCGGTAATTTTCGTAGATGCAACTCGAACCGTTCTCTTTTTATCCATGTCAGCATTCCGTATAGCCGTTATTAGGTCTGCAATAGTATCCTTGCCCATGACTCAAATTATTAGTGCCTCCGAATTTTCATCTAATCAACATGTTCTACTTTCTTTTTTTTTTTTTTAAGGTATATGCGTGAGACACAATCTACTAATCAATTCTACAAAGTCAAGTCATTTTCGTTGAATCTTTTTCAGATACCCTACTAAATCATAGTCTCATCTAGTAGTAATAGTAAGTATTTATAATACTTCAGGAGCTAATGAAACTATTTTCGTAAAATTCAACTGTCTCAATTCCCGAGCGATCGCACCAAAAACTCGAGTTCCTTTTGGATTTCCTTCTTTGTCAATGACAACTGCCGCATTGTCATCATATTTTATTATCATACCGTTGTCACGTTTGAGTTCTTTACATGTACGGACAATTACAGCTCTGATCACTTCTGATCTTTGTAGAGACGTGTGGGGAACTGCTTCTTTGATTACAGCAACAACAACGTCACCGATATGAGCATATCGTCGATTACTAGCTCCTATGATTCGAATACACATTAATTCTCTAGCCCCGCTGTTGTCTGCTACATTTAAATGGGTTTGAGTTTGAATCATTTTTTTTTCTTTGCCCTTTGCATGAAAAAAAAGGAAGAAATATTTTTTGTTCATAAAAAAAGTAAAAAACCTAAGTTGTTTTTTCATCACGAAGGTCCCTTTATTTTGGTTACACATTCCGATCCCGCAATAATGAATTGTGTTTGTATAGGCATTTTGGACGCAGCTATTGTAATCGCTTCTCTGGCTACCATTTCTGATATTCCGCCCATTTCATAAAGTATTTGACCTGGTTTAACAACAGATACCCAAAATTCGGGAGAGCCTTTCCCCGAACCCATGCGTGTTTCGGTGGGTCTTACTGTAACAGGTTTGTCGGGAAATATACGTATCCATATTTTTCCACCACGACGCGCATATCGTGTCATTGATTTTCGGCCCGCTTCTATTTGTCTAGATGTAATCCAAGCAGGCTCAAGTGCCTGAAGAGCGTATCTACCGAAACAAATACGATTGCCTCGAGAAGCTATTCCCTTCATTCTTCCTCTATGTTGTTTACGGAATCTGGTTCTTTTGGGGTTATAGTTGATGGTTCTTTCTCAATGCCATCTCTACTGCAGAACCGGACATGAGAGTTTCTTCTCATCCAGCTCCTCGCGAATGAAACGAGAAAAAAAAAAAATTACCAAAAATTCTTGATACCAGAGTCTGCCCATATCATTTAGCTTTCGCCGAGCTCATAAGAAGAGAGACGGCTTGAATAGTTGGCTCGTCAATCTAGCTTAGGAATAGCAAAATGTGAACCAAAGCTCTGCGGGGCTAATGATTAGGAAATCTGGGGATTTTTTGAGATCGAATCTCTCACGTAGAAATTGTTATACCCTGCTTGTCTATGTATAGAAAATTCGAAGTTGATTTCTATTGAAATGAAATATTTTTTTTGTGTTTTTTATTAAAGTATAATGCAAAAAAGAAAATTGATTGAGGAAATCGGCCCAAAACTTAGCAATAATTCCAATAATCTTTCGCGGGCGAATATTGACTCTTTTAATCTATTATATCTTTTATTCGTAGGGTCATCCCATGACCTCTCAGAATAAATGAATTGATTCTTGGTTCGTTCCGCCATCCCACCCAATGAATCATTAGGATTCGTTTTCAATAGAATCCTTTGGAGTCACAGGTTCTGTCGTTCCCACCGCTTCTCAATTAATGGCTAGGTCCAAACTTTGCAATAGAGCTTCTAATTTCATTTGTTCCTGAGCCAATCTCCTCAGTCTTTATTGACTCGGGGCTCTTTTTTTTTTTTTCTTATGAATTAGATGCATGCATCTAATCTAATTACTAATTCTGGACGAATCTATATCTATGCTTTATTACATTGCCTTTTTTTTTATGAGATGATTCATAGACCATACATCATATTGGAATTATATATCATTAATATTTTCTTTTTTTTTTTTTTTCTCTCACCCTTCCATATTATCCGTATCCCTTTTTGCTTTACAACTTTCTGATCTGATTGATTTCTTTTTGTATCTTATGTCAAAAATATTTTTTTTTTTTCAGTTGCTACAACGATATGATCGATTCATCATATAGTGACTGGTTCCTTAGATCCAGATAATAGGAAGCAATGGGTTGGTTATTATATTAGTTCTATAATTATTAGTTGATACTACGGGCTAGTCCCCCTTTTAATCCTAACCTAAATCTCAAAAAAAACCAACGAGTCACACACTAAGCATAGCAATTCTACCAAAAATTCAATCAATTTTTTATTCAAAACCCCTTTAGAATTCAAATTAGACTCGAAGAATTCTAATTTCTCTGTTTTTTTTTATTGAACGAAAAAATAACAAACTCCTTCATTATTTTTGTGTTCCATTCTTTCTTTCATTTCCAGATAGATTGGATAGAAGGTAAAGATAATCAAAGGGCCATTACCGCTCGTCTGTAAATATCCAAATTTTGATGCCCAGTGCTCCATAAATAGTTCGAACTGTATAGGAACAATAGTCAATTTTCGCTCGAATGGTTTGCAGGGGAACCCTACCTTTTCTAATCCATTCGACACGTGCAATTTCGTTTCCTTCAATACGTCCTGCGATTTGGATTTGAATTCCCTTTGTCCCTGTTTTTTCAGTTAATTCAATAGCCTTTTGTATGGCCTTTCGAAAAGGAACTCTATTCTTTAATTGTTCGGCTAGATATTCTGCAAGAATTTTAGGGTGTCCATAAGGTTCTTTAATTCTTATTATTGCAATGTTAACTTTTCGGTTTAGAGAATTGAGAGAGTTACATATTGTTTGTACATTGCTCTGTAATTCTTTAATTGCTTGAGATTTCTCCTCTTTTAATAAGTTTGGGAATCCCATATATATAATGACCTGGATCAGGTCGATGCCTTTTTGAATCTCTATACGTCCAATTCCCTCGACACCGGCGGATATTCTCATATTTTCTTGTAAAAAATTCTGAATATAATCCCGTATTTTTTTATCTTCCTGGAGTCCCTCAAAATAATATTTTGGTTGTTCAAACCAAAGGGAATGATGGCTTTGGCTTGTACCAAGCCTGAAACCTAGTGGATTTATTTTTTGTCCCATATGGCCTCGCGCTTGCTATTAGCCCATATCATTCTGTCCTGATTTATCATATTGTATAGCATATAGTGATACCTCTCTTGAATATCTATAAACAGCTCTTTATATATCCATCCCCCTTTTTTTGACCATATGGCAAACTTTCTCTCTTTGGATATATCTTGCAATACAATAGTTATATGGCAGGTAGGCCTTTTTATCGGATAACTATGTCCTTTAGCTCGAGGTTTTAACTTTTTCACAATAGTACCCTCGTTCACTTCGGCTTGACTAATAATTAAAGACGTTTTGTTGAAACCCCGATTGTGAGCAGCATTTGCTGCAGCGGAAGAAACTAATTGAAAAATCGGATAACGTGCTCGATACGGCATGAGTTCTAGTATCATAAGTGTTTCGTCATAGAGGCGCCCCCGAATCTGATCAATTACTCTTCGCGCTTTGTGAGCAGACATAGGTATATGTTGACCTAAGGCGTATACTTCTACCTCTGGTTCTATCTTTATCATAAGGTTCACCTCTCATCAATAAAGGATGAGCACCTATATTCACTTTATTAACATTAACGACGAGATTTTTTATCACTTCTCGTATGCCCCCGGAAAGTCAGAGTAGGTGCGAATTCTCCCAATTTGTGACCTACCATACTATCTGTTATATAAATAGGCAAATGCTCTTTTCCATTATGAATAGCAATTGTATGGCCGATCATTATGGGTATAATGGTAGATGCCCGGGACCAAGTTATGATTATTTCTTTTTCTGCCCTTATGTTGAGCTTCTCAATTTTTCTCAATAAATGATTAGCTACAAAAGGATTTTTTTTTAGTGAACGTGTCACGGCTACTTACTCCTATCTTTTTTTTTGTAAAGACTTTATTTTATTTTGTAAGGACAAAGAGACCTATTTGATTTTCAATTTTGATTTTCAATGTTCTCCTATTTACTACGGCGACGAAGAATCAAACTATCACTATATCTATTCCTTTTTCTACTTCTTCTTCCAAGCGCAGGATAACCCCAAGGAGTTGTGGGTTTTTTTCTACCAATCGGGGCCCTCCCTTCCCCACCCCCGTGGGGATGGTCTACGGGGTTCATAACGACCCCTCTTACTACAGGACGCTTGCCTAGCCAACGCTTAGATCCGGCTCTACCTAATTTTTTCTGGTTCACCCCAACATTACCCACTTGTCCGACTGTTGCTGAACAGTTTTTGGATATCAAACGGACCTCTCCAGATGGTAATTTTAGTGTGGCTGATTTACCCTCTTTTGCTATCAGTTTCGCTACAGCACCTGCAGCTCGCGCTAATTGTCCCCCCTTTCCAAGTGTGATTTCGATGTTATGTATGGCCGTGCCTAAGGGCATATCGGTTGAAGTAGATTCTTCCTATTGATCAATCAAAATCCCTTCCCAAACTGTACAAGCCTCTTCCAAAGCATACGGCTTTCTGGATGTATGTGATGATATCTAGGTAGATGGATCCTATCTTATATAAATCGTATGATGAAGTACCATAGGAGTTGAGATAAAGGAGTCCAAAAATCTGCCGAATCGAATCACTCATGTTATGATCTTCTACATCCTAGGTCTCTCTGTTCCTTCATCTGGCTTATGTTTTTCATGTAGCACTCAGACCGAATGACTCTATCAAATTACGTCAAAACTTTCACATATTTCAGGTAACGTAGGAGACATCTCTACTTTTCCCCCGGGGGTCGAATTCTCAATGCTTGGCTTTCAATTCGCCTCTGACCATCAAATGAAATGTGAATAACTCGTCCTCCTCTCTTTGAAACAAGGGGCGCTTCCGGTTCTGTCGGTGCTTCAAACAATTATGTTTTCTCCATATTACCATATCTCTAGAGTCAATAATTTTCTATAAGGAACTACTGAACTCAATCACTTGCTGTTGTTACTCTTCAGTTTTCTGTTGAGGTCTATCCCGTAGAGGTACTCAATTTGGGTGGGTGATCGATTTCTAGGTTTCGTCGTAAACCTAATTGGTTACTTCCAATTACGTAAATTAATAGCTCAAACCGCACTCAAAGGTAGGGCATTTCCCATTGAGATAGGAACTTCTGTACCAGAAAGAATGGTATCCCCAATTAGAGCCCCCCTGGGATGTAAAATATATCTCTTCTCACCATCCCCATAGTGTATGAGACAAATGTATGCATTTCGATTAGGGTCGTATTCTATGGTTACGATTCTACCAGATATGTCTTTTTTATTTCGTTGAAAATCTATTTTACGGTATAGACGTTTATGACCTCCCCCTCTATGCCTTGAGGTAATGATTCCTCTGGCATTACGACCTTTACCACAACGACGCTGTCCAGAGATCAAATTGTTTCGTGGATTGGATTTCACTTGAATTCCAACAGTTGCATTTCGCGTGTTCGGGGTAGAAGTTTTATATAAATGTATCGCCGTGTTATGAAGTATTTTGAGTGAAATTCATTTCTTTTCTTTCTAAGCTAATAGATGGAATAGAATAACCCGCTTGAAGCGTAATAATCATACGTTTGTAATGCATTTTATGCCCTCTAAGGGGTCTCCTTCTTCGACTCTTTCCCGGGATTCGATGACTATTCATAGCTATTACCTTGACACCAAAAAAGAGTTCGACCCAACGCTTTATTTCTGTCCTAGTTGACTTTGATTCGACATTAGAAGTATATTGATTCTTCCTCAATAACCGAACAGTTTTTTCTGTAAATACTGCATATTGAATTTTATCCATAAATCTATTTTCTTCCCTATGAGTTCCAGTTTCGATAAGAATTCTCCCTCTAACTGTTTCTATACTTATGATATGAATATACCATACATAACACATAACGAATTGGTATGGATGATGAGATTCCATTGATACAAAGCCAATTCCAATAGACGTATTGAACATTCCCGTTGTCGTGCATCCAGCAGGAATTGAACCCGCAAATTTGCCAATTATGAGTTGGGCGCTTTAACCATTCAGCCATGGATGCATAAGGGGGATTATCATAGAATAAAGAAAGAAATATTGTAAAAGAAATATCATAAAGAAATATCATAGAAGAAAGAACTATCGTATCGGAGATTACCTAAAGAAATGGAAACCTATTTTCTTTTACTTTATATTCAATATTTATAATGGGGAGGCACTCAAAATGAAGCATAAAATTTCACAACAAGATCCATTTCAACCCTGGATCTTCGAATTGAGAGAGATGTTAAGAGAGGTCAAGAACTCTCACGATTTGTTAGATTCGTGGACCCAAGTCGATTCAGTTAGAACTATCGTTTCTATTTTTTTCGAGCAAGAACGTTTTATGAAACTCTTCGACCCCCTAATTTGGAGGAGTTTACTCTCACGCGATTCACAGGGGTCAAGAAGCAATCGGTATTTCACGATCAAAGGGGCAGTACTGACGATCAAGGGTCTAGTCAAAGGTGCAGTATTGACGACCAAAGGTCTAGTACTGCTTGTAGTAGTGGTCCTTCTCTATCGCATGCATAATCGAGAAATGGTCGAAAGAAAAAATCTATATTTGATGGGGCTTCTGCCTAGGAATTCCTTTGGACCCAGAAATGCTCCATTGGAAAAATCTTTTGGGTCTATCAATAGGTTGATTGTTTCGCTCCTGTATCTTCCAAAAGGGAAAAAGATCTCTGAGAGTTGTTTCATGGATCCGAAAGAGAGTACTTGGGTTCTCCCAATAACTAAAACGAAAAAGTGTATCATGCCTGAATCTAACTGGGGTTCGCGGTGGTGGAGGAACCGGGTCGGAAAAAAGAGGGATTCTATTTGTAAGATATCTAATGAAACCCTGGCTGTAATTGAGATCTCATTCAAAGAGAAAGATATCAAATATCTGGAGTCTTCTTTTGTTTCCTATACGGATGATCGGATCCGCAAGGACCATGATTGGGAATTGTTTGATCGTCTTTCTCCGAGAAATAAGCGAAACATAATCAACTTGAATTCGGGACAGCTATTTGAAATCTTAGTGAAACACTGGATTTGTTATCTTATGTCTTCTTTTCGTGAAAAAAGACCAATTGAAGTGGAGGGTTTCTTCAAACAACAAGGAGCTGGGTCAACTATTCAATCAAATGATATTGAGCATCTTTCCCATCTCTTCTCGAGAAACAAGTGTGGTATTTCTTTGCTGCAAAATTGTATTCAATTTCATATGTGGCAATTCCGCCAAGATCTCTTCGTTAGTTGGAAGAAGAATCCGCACGAATCAGATTTCTTTAGGAAGGTGTCGAGAGAGAATTGGATTTGCTTAGACAATGTGTGGTTGATAAACAAGGATCGGTTTTTTCGCTTGTTTAGCAAGGTATGGAATGTATCGTCAAATATGCAATATGATTCCACAAGATCTAATTTCGTTCAAGTAAGGGATTCTAGCCAATTGAAAGGATCTTTTGATCAATCCATAGATCATTTCGATTCCATTCGTAATAAGGATTCGGAATATCACACATGGATCAATCAAAGAGAGATTCAAAAAGAAGGGTCGATTCTTTGGGATCCTTCCTTTCTTCAAACGGAAGGAGCAGAGATAGAATCAGACCGATTCCCGAAAAGCCTTTCTGGAGATTCCTCAATGTCCCGGCTATTCACGGAACGTGAGAAGCAGATGAATAATCATCCGCTTCCGGAAGAAATCGAAGAATTTCTTGGGAATCCTACAAGATCAATTCGTTCTTTTTTCTCTGACAGATGGTCAGAACTTCATCTGGGTTCGAATCCTACTAAGAGGTCCACCAGAGATCAGAAATTATTGAAGAAACAACAAGATCTTTCTTTTGTCCCATCCCGGCGATCGGAAAAAAAAGAAATCATTGATATATTCAAGATAATTGCGTATTTACAAAATACCGTCACAATTCATCCTATTGCATCAAATCCGGGATGTGATAGGGTTCCGAAGGATGAACCGGATATGGGCAGTTCCAACAAGATTTCATTCTTGAACCAAAATCCATTTTTTGATTTATTTCATCTATTCCATGACCGGAAGAGGGGAGGATACGTGGGGCGCCACGATTTTGAATCAGAAGAGAGATTTCAAGGAGTGGCAGATCTATTCACTCTATCAATAACCGAGCCGGATCTGGTGTATCATAAGGGTTTTGCCTTTTCTATTGATTCCTGCGGATTGGATCAAAAAAAATTCTTGAACGAGGTATTCAACTCCAGGGATGAATCGACAAAGAAATCTTTATTGGTTCTACCTCCTATGTTTTCTGAAGAAAATGAATCTTTTTATCGAAGGATCAGAAAAAAAGGGGTCCAGATCTCCTGCGGGAATGCTTTGGAAGATCCAAAACCAAAAAGAGTGGTATTTGCTATCAACACCATACTGAAGGCATTCAATCAACATAGATTGATCCAAAATCTGATTCCAATCCAATATAGCATCCATGGGTACATAAGAAATGTATCAAATCGATTCTTTTTAATGAATAGATCCGATTGCAACTTCGAATACGGAATTCAAAGGGATCAAATAGGAAATGATACTCTGAATCAGAGAACTCAAAGGAAATTTACGATCAACCAACATTTATCGAATTTGAAAAAGAGTCATAAGAAATGGTTCGATCCTCTTATTTCTCGAAGCGAGAGATCCATGAATCGGGATCCTGATGCATATAGATACAAATGGTCCAATGGGAGCAAGAGTTTCCAGGAGGATTTGGAACATTTCGTTTCTGAGCAGAAGAGCCGTTTTCAAGTAGTCTTCGATCGATTAGGTATTAATCAATATTTGATTGATTGGTCTGAGGTTATCGAAAAAATTGATTGGTCGGAGGTTATCAAAAAAAAAATTGATTGGTCTGAGGTTATCGAAAAAATTGATTGGTATTGGTCGGAATTTTTCGACAAAAAAGATCCTTCTAAGTCACTTCGTTTCCTTTTGTCGAAGTTACTTCCCCTTTTGTCCTATTTGTCCAATTTGTCCAAGTCGCTTCTTTTCTTTTTGTTTAGGTCACTTCCTTTTTTCTTTGTGAGTATCGGGAATAGCCCCATTCATAGGTCCGAGATCCACATCTATGAGTTGAAGGGTCCAACTGATCAACGCTTCAATCAGTTGTTAGAATCAATAGGTCTTCAAATCGTTCATTTGAATAAATTGAAACCCTTCTTATTGGATGATCATGATACTTCCCAAAAATCGAAATTCTTGATCAATGGAGGAAGAGTATCACCGTTTTTGTTCAATAAGATACCGAAGTGGATGATTGACTCATTCCATACTAGAAAAAATCGCAGGAAATCTTTTGAGAAGACCGATTCCTATTTCTCAATGATATCCCACGATCGAGACAATTGGCTGAATCCCGTGAAACCATTTCATAGAAGTTCATTGATATCCTCTTTTTATAAAGCAAATCGACTTCGATTCTTGAATAATCCACATCACTTCTGGTTCTATTGTAACAAAGGATTCCCTTTTTATGTGGAAAGGACCCCTATCAATAATGTTGATCTTACGTATGGACAATTCCTCAATATCTTTTTCATTCGCAACAAAATATTTTCTTTGCACGTCGGTAAAAAAAAAGATGTTTTTTTGGAAAAAGATACTATTTCACCGATCGAGTCACAGGTATCTAAGATATGCATACCTAAGAATTTTCCGCCGAGTGGTGCCGAACCGGATAACTTGGACAAATCTTTTCATTTTCCAATTCGATCCGCTCCATTCGTTCGTAGAGCTCTTTACTCGATCGCAGACATTTTTGGAACACCTCTAAGAGAGGGACAATTAGTCAATTTTGAAAGAATTTATTGTCAAGCTCTTTCAGATATGAATCCATCTGATTCAGAAGGGAAGAACTTGCATCAGTTTCTCAATTTCAATTCAAAGATGGGTTTGATTGACTCTGAGAAATATTTATTACCATCCGAAAAGAGGAAAAAACAGAGTCTTTATCTAAATAAATGCGTTGAGGAAGGGCAGATGTATAGAACCTATAGTGCTTTTTCAACTCTCTCAAATATGTTTCAAACATATATGCCATGGTTCTTTACTTCGACAGGGTACAAATATCTCAATTTCATTCTTTTAGATACTTTCAAAAAAGTATATAATTCAGACCTATTGAGGATAGCGATACTAAGTAGCAGTCAAAAATTGTTATCCCTTTTTGAAGATATTATAGATAGATTAGATATAGATATATCATGGCCAATTCTTCAGAACAAATTGCGGGAGATTCTTCTTCCACAAAGGAATCTGATAAGCGAGATTTCGAGTAAGTGTTTACATAATCTTCTTCTGTCCGAAGAAATGCTTCGTCGAGATAATGAGTCACCCGTTTCATTGATATGGGAATTTCCGGGATCACCAAATGTTCGGGAGTTGCTCTATTCAATCCTTTTCCTTCTTCTTGTTGCTGGATATATCGTTCGTAGACATCTTCTCGTTGTTTCCCGAGCCTCTAGGGAGTTACAGACAGAGTTGGAAAAGATCAAATCTTTGATGATTCCATCATACATGATTGAGTTGCGAAAACTTCTGGATAGGTATCCTACATCTGAACTGAATTCTTTCTGGTTAAAGAATCTCTTTCTAGCTGCTTTAGGATATTTTCTAGAAGAAATACGGGCTTTTGGCGGCAAGATGCTATCGGGTGGTGGTCCCGCTTATGGGGTCAAATCAATACCTTCTAAGAAGAAATATTGGAATATCAATCTCATTGATATCATCGATTTCCTAAGTATCATACCCAATCCCATCAATCGAATCACTTTTTCGAGAAATACGAGACATCTAAGTCGTACAAGTAAAGAGATCTATTCATTACTAAGAAAAAGAAAAAATGTGAACAGTGGTTGGATTGATGATAAGATCGAATCCTGGGTCGCGAATACTGATTCGATTGATGATGCCGAAAGAGAATTCTTGGTTCAGTTCTCCATCTTAAGGAAAGAAAAAAGGATTGATAAAATTCTATGGAGTCTGACTGATAGTGATCATTTATCAAAGAATGGTTCTAGTTATCAAATGATTGAACAACCAGGATCGGTTTACTTACGATACTTAGTTGACATTCATAAAAAGTATCTAATGAATTATGAGTTTCATAGACCCTCTTTAGCAGAAAGACGAGTATTCCTTGCGCATTATCAGACAATCACTTATTCACAAACCTCGTTTGGGGCTAATAGTTTTCATTTCCCATCTCATGGAAAACCCTTTTCACTCCGCTTAGGCCTATCCCCCTCTAGGGGTATTTTAGTGATAGGTTCTATAGGAACTGGACGATCCTATTTGGTCAAATACCTAGCGACAAACTCCTATCTTCCTTTCATTACAGTAGTTCCGAACAAGTTCCTGGATGAAAGGCCTCAATTTTTTGAGGATATTTATGATGATAGTGATGGTGAGGATATTTTTGATAATAGTGGTGCTCATCATACTCATCATAGTGAGGATATTGAGGATATTGATGATAGTGAGGATAGTGAGGATATTGATATTGATGGGGAGCTGCTAACTATGACGAATGAGGAGGTGGATATGGTAGACCGCTTTTATATCACCTTTCAACTCGAATTAGCAAAAGCAATGTCTCCTTGCATACTATGGATTCCAAACATTCATGATCTGTCTCTGGATGCGTCGAATTACTTATCCCTCGGTCTATTAGTGAACCATCTCTCCAGGGATTGTGAAAGATCCTCCAATAGCAATATTCTTGTTATTGCGTCGACTCATATTCCCAAAAAAGTGGATCCCGGTCTAATAGCTGCGAATAAATTCAATACGTGCATTAAGATACGAAGGCTTCTTATTCCACAACAACGAAAGCACTTTTTCACTCTTTCATATACTCGGGGATTTCCTTTGGAAAAGAAAATCTTCCATACGAATGCTAGTGGATTCGGGTCCATAACCATGGGTTCCGATGTACGAGATCTTGTATCACTTACCAATGAGGCCCTATCAATTAGTATTACACAGAAGAAATCCATTATAGACACTAATACAATTCGATCCGCTCTTCATAGAAAAACTTGGGATTTGCGATCCCAGGTAAGCTCGGTTCAGGATCATGAGATCCTTTTCTATCAGATAGGAAGGGCTGTTGCACAAACAGTACTTCTAAGTAATTGCCCCATAGATCCTATATCTATCTATATGAAGAAATCATCTATGGAAGGGGATTCTTATGTGTACAAATTGTACTTCGAGCTTGGAACGAGCATGAAGAGATTAACGATACTTCTTTATCTTTTGAGTTGTTCTGCCGGATCGGTCGCTCAAGATCTTTGGTCTCCACCCGGACCCGATGAAAAAAATTGGGTCACTTCTTATGGATTCCTTGAGAATGATTCTGATCTAGTTCGTGGCCTATTAGAAGTAGAAGGCGCTCTCTTGGGATCCTCACGGACAGAAAAAGATTGCAGTCAGTTTGATAATGATCGAGTGGCATTGCTTCTTCGGCACGAACCAAGGAGTCCCTTAGATATGATGCAAAATGGATCTTGTTCTATCGTTGATCAGAGATTTCTATATGAAAAATACGAATCGGGGTTGGAAGAAGGAGACCTCGACCCACAAGAGATAGAGGAGGATTTATTCAATCACATAGTTTGGGCTCCGAGAATATGGCGCCCTTGGGTCAATCTATTTGATTGTATCGAAAGGCCCAATGAATTGGGATTTCCCTATTGGTCATTTCGGAGCAAGCGGATCATTGATCACGAAGGTGAAGAGGATGAGCTTCAAGAGAATGAAGAGAAGGATTCGGAGTTCGTGCAGAGTGGAACCATGCAGTACCAGACACGAGATAGATCTTCCACAGAACAAGGCTTTTTTCAAATAAGCCAATTCATTTGGGACCCTGCGGATCCATTCTCTTTCCTATTCAAAGATCAGCCCTCTGTCTCTCTGTTTTCACGCCGAGAATTCTTTGCAGATCAAGAGATGCCAAAAGTGCTTCTTACTTCCCAACCAGGTCCTTCTAGATCTGGATCTATGAGAGATCTCAGAGAAGACTGGTTCATCAATAATACGCAAGAAAAAGAAAAGCACTTCGAATTGTTGATTCATCGCCAGAGATGGCTTAGAACCAATCGTTCATTATCTAAATCTAAGGGATCTTTCCGTTCTAATACTCTATTCGAGAGTTATCAGTATTTATCAAATCTCTTCCTATCTAATGGAAGGCTATTGGATCAAATGACAAAGACATTGTTGAGAAAGAGATGGCTTTTCCCGGATGAAATGAAACATTTGATTCCTGTAATAGGAGAAAGCTTTCCCATTCCTTAGCCGGAAAGATATGTGGCCATGAAAGAGGGATTAAGCGGAACAGAATTGACCGAGTGGTAGAGTCGTGGAAAAAGTTGTTTCTTTCCTATTTTGGACCTTAGCTCCATGGAACAATATGCTACTGCTGAACGATGGAAGAATTGAAATCTTAGATCAAAACACTATGTATGGATGGTTATGGATGGTATGAACTGCCTAAATAAGAATTCTTGAGCGGCGAACAACTAGAGCCTATTACTCTACTCATTACATCAAAAAAGGGTCCATTAATGAAAGATATAAATCTATTGGAAAATAAAAAGTACGCATGTCTGATGAAAGGTCGATGGATCTTCTCAATTGGAAGATCTCCTATATTACTACTATATGGATAATACACATTCCGCGAGCCTAATTCGAATTGTTTTGTTCGGAAGCAAAGATATCCACGGGGCCGGTTCGTCCTATTCAGATATTCACGACCAAGAGGTACTGAATTCTCTTTCGGATAGGCCCCGGAAAGGAGAAGAAAGGTTGGAATGCCAACAAAGGTCTATTATCAAATTCACCCGACCCAATAGTACCCATTTTGGGAACGTCCAGTGCCAGAGTCACTGAATGGGTAAATCCCCAATCCCTAAAACGGACTATGTAAAGTACTTTATCTGCTGGGTTGGGCTACGGGCGGGCATTTTACCGGAGGTTTCTATTGTATCAATCTATCCCTGTGTGATTCCTGTTGAAGTATATACTCGGGGGTGGGTGCGGGGCGGACGATTTCAAAGCGGACTCCCCATTCATTAGATAGAGAGGATCGCCAAGATTTCGTGATCTGCTGCGGAACTTATTCCAATTCCAACAGCCCGGACTCGGATCGATATTGATATATCGATTCGATCCGAGATCTCTTTCTCTTATTGGATTGC